TTACAGTGTAACACTGTAATAACAATTAAAAATTTTTAAAAAAAGTAGCATTTTTCTAGCATAAGCCTAATGTCGTAAGTATGAAGGTCTTTTTAGTTTCGGGGGTTGACTAAAAAGTTGTACATACTGATGAGACTAACATTTGGGGGTGGGGGGGTTAATCAAAAAATAGAATTAGATGATATTCAAAATAAGTATTCTTAGAAAAACTAGCTCCGGGGGGAAATAGGAAAGAATATTGTCCCTTGCTTTAGAGGGAAAAAATTAGTATGTCCGAACAACATGAATATTATTGCGCCCCACTCTTTATCTGTTAAATATACAGTTGCAGTGTATGCTCAGATTTAGGCCCAGGTGTGCCGGCTCAAGACTGTATGGGGCATTGACTTCACAGAGAGAAAAAAATACCAAATGCAATCCAAAACAGTTATGCGGGGTCAAGGGTACGACGATATTGAAAGCATTTTACCAGAGGCCTCTTAAAGATAAATGATAGAAACTCTACTAGGTTTGTCCATAGATTCAAACCAGCTGTTGAAAATAAACGTAAAACACTCTACAATTGAGGTCCTGGAAATTTTGGAACGAGGGTCGTGGTGGGCGGGTTGGTGGTTTCCCGCCTGAAAATTCGATTATGGATCCTGTTAATACTAAAACACTAGCCGTATGGCAGTTCAATTAATGTACTATATACATAATATGTCCTCCGCGCTACTCTGATCTTAGGAATACAAGTACGAGGGGTAGTTTAGGTCTAAGAATTTTGGCTTTGGGTGCCAGTGGCGGAAGTGAAAATCTTTCCCCCTTGATAAAATTTTTGTGTGTGGGGGGGGGCTAGGGGCTGGGGGCTATGATTTAGGGCGGTGCCCGGTTGTGTGGCCGAGTGCTCTTTGGTTATTTTGGTGGCGGAGTCCGGATGACTGCCCGAAGAACACGCTAGTCTTCATCTTCGGCTTACAAGACCGATATTTTGTTTAAATTATTCGGGCATCATTTTATTAGTTTATTTTCTAATAGCCCCGCTATTGGGATTAGGATAATAAACAGCGAGAAGTATAGGATAGAGGCAATTTGTCCGATTTCAATGAACGGGGGCTCTACGGGTTTTCCTCCGATTCAGGTTAGAATGAGGGTGTTTGCTACCATGGATCAAAATAGGATTTGCGAAATTGGTCGGAATATCAGGCCTCGCTGTTTCGATGTATGTAATAATGGGAAGATTATTAAGATAAGGATGGATATAAGCAGGGCCATCACTCCTCCCAGCTTGTTCGGAATAGAGCGAAGGATTGCGTAAGCAAATAGAAAGTACCACTCTGGTTGGATGTGCGGGGGTGTTACTAATGGGTTTGCAGGGGTGAAGTTTTCTGGGTCGCCTAGGAGGTTTGGGGTCAATAGTGAGATAAATACTAGGGTTAACAGTATTAGCAGAAATCCTAGGATGTCTTTGTATGAAAAGTATGGGTGAAATGGGATTTTGTCTCCTTCTGATGTAACCCCTGTTGGGTTATTTGAGCCCGTTTCGTGGAGGAATAAGAGGTGGACAATGCTTGTTCCGGCGATCAGGAATGGGAATAGAAAATGGAACGCAAAGAATCGGGTTAGGGTGGCTTTGTCTACTGAAAAGCCACCTCAGATTCACTGTACTAATGAGTCTCCTATGTACGGGATTGCTGAGAGTAGGTTTGTAATGACTGTGGCCCCTCAGAAGGATATTTGTCCTCATGGGAGGACGTATCCGACGAAGGCTGTGGCTATAACTAGGAGTAGTAGGATTACGCCGATGTTTCATGTCTCTTTAAATATATAAGACCCATAGTATAGACCTCGTCCGATGTGAAGGTAGATGCAGATGAAGAAGAGTGAGGCTCCGTTTGCGTGAATGTTTCGTACAAGTCACCCGTAGTTTACGTCTCGACAAATATGAGCGACTGATGAGAATGCTGAGTATGTGTCTGCTGTGTAGTGTATTGCTAGAAATAGTCCTGTTACAATTTGTGTGATGAGGCAAATACCTAAGAGGGAGCCAAAGTTTCATCAATATGAGATGTTTGACGGCGTTGGAAGGTCGATGAACGAGCTGTTAATAATTTTTATTAGTGGGTGGGTTTTTCGTATAGTGTGGGCCATTGGTTTTTGTAGTTGAATACAACATTGATTTTTCAGGTCAGAGGTCTTGGTTAGAGCCCAAGTGAAAATAATGATTTATTTAAGTTTTTTGTCTATGATTGGGGTGTTAGTTGGTTTAATTGCTGTGGCTTCTAACCCTTCTCCTTATTTTGCCGCTTTTGGCTTGGTTTTGGCGTCTGTTAGTGGTTGTTGTTTATTAGTTGATTTTGGGGTTTCTTTTTTGTCACTTGTATTGCTTTTAATTTATCTTGGTGGGATAATGGTTGTTTTTGCATATTCTGCTTCTCTGGCTGCGGAGCCATATCCTGAGGCGTGAGGGAGTTGGTCTGTTGTGGTCTATGTGTGCGTTTATGTTGCTTTTTTGGCTGTTGGGGCGGTGTTGTTTAATTGTGAGTGTTCTATTGTGTACTTGTTTAGTGGTTATTGTGTGGATTTCCGGGTAGTTGGGCTAGATTGAGGGGGGGTTGGGGGTATATATTCTACTGGGGGGCTGTTGTTAGTGGTGGTTGGATGGGCCCTTCTTTTAACTTTATTTGTAGTGTTAGAGGTTACTCGTGGGGTGTCTCGTGGGGCGTTACGGGCTGTAAGATGTTATGAGGATGAGGAAAATATTGATTATAAAAATTATTATGTATATCTTGAGTATACCTGTTTGGAGATTTGTTGTGGTTTTGATAGGCGGCAGAAATTGGTTTGAAAGTCCTTTTGGGCCAGATTTTTCATATCACAGGGCATCAGTAATATGGGTTGAGATGTTTTGTCCAAAGTTTAGTTTTGCTTTGGGTGCAAGGCGGTGGAATACTGTTGGGAAGAAGGCTAGTGTGTTAGAAAAGGTGTGCGTGCTTGTTTTTTGTTTGTTTGAGAAGATAGAGATGTCGATTGCGATTAGTAGGCCTAGTGTGGTGATTAGTAGTGCTGTTAGTTTTATGGTTGTAGGCATAGTGAGTACTTGTGTTTTTATTGGGGAGGTGCAGTTGATAATAAGCACCCCTGCGATCATGCTTCCTCAGGCTAAGCGTGTAATGGGGTTAATTACTAGGTCGTTGTTTTCATTGATGGGGGATATAGGGGTTAATCGTGGGGTATTTATTGATGAGAAAAAGATAATTCGGAAGCTGTAGGCCGCAGTAAATGAGGTTGCGATCAGGGTTATAATTAGTGCCCATGAGTTTAGGTGTGAAGTATTTATTGATTCAATAATTGCATCTTTAGAAAAGAACCCCGAGAGGTAAGGGGTTCCCGTTAATGCCAGGCTTCCAATTGTTAGGCAAGTTGTGGTGGTTGGTAATATTTTTTGTAGTCCTCCCATCTTTCGAATGTCTTGTTCATCATTTAGGCTATGAATAATGGACCCTGAGCATAAGAATAGTATTGCTTTAAAAAAGGCGTGTGTGCAAATATGAAAGAAGGCTAGTTGCGGCTGGTTAAGTCCGACTGTGACCATTATTAAGCCTAACTGACTTGATGTTGAGAATGCCACAATTTTTTTGATATCATTCTGTGTTAGGGCACAGGTTGCCGTAAATAGGGTTGTAATTGCGCCAAGACATAGGCAGAATGAGAGAATTGTTTTGTTTTGTTCAATTATTGGTTGAAATCGAATTAGTAAAAAAATTCCGGCCACAACTATTGTGCTTGAATGTAGGAGGGCTGATACTGGTGTTGGGCCTTCTATGGCTGCCGGGAGTCACGGGTGGAGGCCAAATTGGGCGGATTTTCCTATTGCTGCTAGGATTAGGCCCATGAGTGGGATTGTGGACTCTTTGTTAAATATTATAAATATTTGTTGTATTTCTCATGAGTTTGTATTTATAGATAATCATGCTATACTTAGGATTAGGCCAATATCTCCAATTCGATTATATATAACTGCCTGTATGGCGGCAGTGTTTGCATCTGATCGAGCATATCACCACCCAATTAACAAGAAGGACATGATTCCAACGCCTTCTCAGCCAATGAATAGTTGGAATATATTGTTGGCGGAAACCAAGGTTATTATTGCTAACAGGAAAGTTAATAGATATTTGAAGAATCGATTGATTTCTTGGTCAGAGTGCATGTATCAGATTGCAAACTCTAGGATAGATCATGTAACAAATAGGGCAATTGGTGAAAATAAAACTGAGTACTGGTCGATTTTAATGCTTGATGAAATGTTAAAATTGTATACTATTATCCATGAAAAGTTTATTGTTGTAGATTCTAGTCCGGTATTTAAGAAGATCAATATTGGTAGCAGGCTTATTATAAATGAGTATTTTACAAAGGCTTTTACTATAATTGGCGATGTTTTTGGTGTCTTAAGTATTGATAGAGTTAGTGGAATTATTAATATGATAAGAGAGAGAATGAATGCTGAGTTAAACATTAGTATTGGATTCATAACTTTTACTTGGAGTTGCACCAAGAGTTTTTGGTTCCTAAAACCAATGGATTGCTATTATCCTTTAAAAGTAAGAAAACTGCGGATTTTAACCGCAGGGGCAGATAGTTAGCAGTTTCTGTGTTTCTTAACTTTTCTTGGTGTGTAGAGAGGGTTTAACTTTCATTTTTAGAATCACAATCTAATATTTTTTTAAATTATACACACATGAGAATATTCCTGAGATGAGGGTCGGTTTTATGATGAGGAGGGCTATTGGGAGGAGATGTAAAGTTAATAATAGGTGTTCTCGTGTGTATGAGGGGGAAAGTGGGTTTAGGTGCGGCGATGTTGGGCCTCGTTGTGTCATTAGGAACATGTAGAGGGTGTATGATGCTGTAATAAGGGTCCCTGCTCCGGTAATAAGGATTGTCCATGGGGATCAGTTAAACAATGACACCATAATTGTTAGTTCTCCTCACAGGTTTATTGATGGGGGTAGGGCCATATTTGACAGGTTTGTCAGAAGTCATCATGTGGCTACAAGGGGAAGGATTGTTTGTGTTCCGCGGGCTAGAAGAAGAGTTCGGCTGTGGGTTCGTTCGTAGTTTAGGTTTGCTAAGCAGAATAGGGCGGATGAGATGAGTCCGTGCGAAATTATTAAGATGATGGCCCCTGTTATACTTCATGGGGTTTGAACTATAATGGCGGCAATAACTAATCCCATGTGGCTGACAGATGAATATGCAATAAGTGACTTTAAGTCCGTTTGTCGTATGCAGATTAGGCCTGTTATTACAACCCCTCATAGCGCTAAGATTATGAACGGGTATGATATTTCTTTGGTGAGGGGGGCGAGAATGGTGGTGATTCGAATAATGCCATATCCGCCCAGTTTGAGAAGAACTGCTGCTAGGATTATTGATCCTGCGATTGGCGCCTCTACATGGGCTTTTGGTAGTCAGAGGTGAACTCCGTAGAGTGGTATTTTCACTATAAATGCTAGTAGGCAGGCTAGTCATAGGATCTTGTTTGCGTTGTTTTGGGTTATTATTGGCTCCATCATGTTGATGAGGGTTAATGATAGTGATCCTATAGTGGTTTGAAGTGTTAAGAGAGCAATTAATAGTGGAAGAGATCCGGCTAGTGTATAAAATAAAAAGTATGTTCCTGCGTTTAGCCGTTCAGCCTGATTGCCCCATCGTGTAATAATTACTAGCGTTGGGATTAGTGTGGCCTCGAAGGCAATATAAAATATAATTAATTCTGTTGATGAAAATGCAGTAATTAATGATATTTGTAGAAGCGTAAGCATGATTAAGTAGGTTCGTTGACGTGATAGCGGGTTTGTTTTTAGGTGATTTTGGCTGGCGAGGGTTATTAATGGTAAGAGTCAACATGTTAGGATTAGAAGCGGGGACGAGATTTGGTCCACTATTATGTGCGGGCTGGTTGTTGTTGGGAACTCGAATGGGAGATTAAATCATGTTAGACTTGCTATGGCGATAATAGAGCTGTTTACTATAAAGTGGGCTCATAATCACTTAGGGGTTGCCAGTCATGCCAGTGGAAGGAGCATAGTAGTTGGAATTAAAATTTTTAGCATTTTAGGAGGTTAAGGTTTTTTAGGTGGTCTGTTCCATGTGTTCGAGTTGTGGCCACTATTAATGCCAACCCGGTGCTGGCCTCACATGCAGAGAGGGTTAATAGGAACATTGGTAGTGAGAGGCTAGACCCCGTGTTCATTTGTACTGATAGTGTGGAGATAGCAATAAATATTGCTAGTATTATCCCCTCTAAACAAAGGAGGGCTGATAAAAAGTGTGTTCGATGTAATATAAGTCCGGTAATGCTTAGTGAAAATGCTGACGTGATAGTGAATAGTGTTGATGACATAAAGTATTTTTGGGGTTAAACCAAAATTTACTGAGTCGAAATCAGTGTTCTTATTTAGATTAAATACTCATTCAGCTCACTCCAAGCCTCCTTGGGCTCATTCGTATACTAACCCGACTGTCAATAGGAGAAGAATAATAGTTGATCATAGAAGTGTGTTTGTTGGTAATATTTGTGAGGCTCACGGGGTTGGTAGTAGGAGGGCAATTTCTAGGTCGAATAGGAGAAAAAGGATGGCAATTAGAAAGAATCGAATTGAAAACGGCAATCGAGCTGAACCCAGCGGGTCAAAGCCGCACTCGTATGGGGATAGTTTCTCTGTGTCTGGGTTGTTTAATGGAAGTCAGAATCCTACGGTAATAAGGAGTGTTGATAAGGATGTTGTGATTAGAAGTATTAGTATGATTAAGTTCATTGTCTTTTCTTAGATTTTAACTAAGATCAAGTAATTGGAAGTCACCCATATTTGTTGTACTAAAAAGACATGATCCTCATCAATAGATAGATACATATAAGAATAATCAGACTACGTCAACAAAGTGTCAATATCATGCTGCTGCCTCAAAGCCAAAGTGGTGGCTAGATGTGAAGTGGAATTTGATTTGTCGCAGTAGGCATACGGATAGGAACAGGGAGCCAATGATCACGTGTAGTCCATGGAAGCCGGTTGCGACAAAAAAGGTGGAACCATAAATACCGTCTGCGATTGTAAATGGGGCCTCGTAGTACTCCATGGCTTGTAAAGCGGTGAAGTACAGCCCTAGAATAATTGTGAGGAGTAAGGATTGGATGGTCTCTTTGCGGCTTCCTTGTATAATGCTGTGGTGGGCTCATGTTACTGTTACGCCAGAGGCTAGTAGTACGGCGGTGTTTAGTAAGGGGACTTCGAATGGGTCTAATGGTGTAATTCCTGTCGGTGGCCAGCATTCCCCTAGCTCTGGGGTTGGGGCGAGGCTTGAGTTGTAGAATGCTCAGAAGAACCCAAGGAAGAAAAAGACCTCAGAAGTAATAAATAAGATTATTCCGTATCGGAGTCCTTTTTGAACTGGTGGAGTGTGGTGGCCTTGGAATGTGCCTTCTCGTACGACGTCTCGTCATCATTGGAGTATTGTTAGTAGTATAATTGCTAATCCTAATTCTAGGAGAGTTATTGATCCGAAATGAAACCATATTGCTAAACCTGAGGTCAGTAAGAGTGCTGCGATGGCTCCTGTGAGAGGTCAAGGGCTTGGGTCTACTATGTGATAGGCGTGTGCTTGGTGTGCCATTATACGTTTTCTTGTAGATATAGGCTTAGTAGAAGTACAAATACGTATGCTTGAATTATAGCGACTGCAATCTCTAAAAGTGTAAGGAGCAGCAAGATAATTATGGTCAGTGCAGACACTGTTGGTATTATTGGCATTAATACTAATACTGCCGTTGAGATTAGTTGGATTAGGAGGTGTCCTGCTGTTAGGTTGGCTGTTAGTCGTACCCCCAAAGCTAGTGGTCGAATGAATAGGCTAATTGTCTCAATGATAATAAGGATGGGGATAAGTGGAGTTGGTGTTCCTTCTGGTAGTATATGTCCTAGGGCCGAGGTTGGTTGGTTCCGTAACCCTATTAATACTGTGGCAAGTCATAGTGGGACGGCAAGTCCCAGGTTTAGTGAGAGTTGTGTTGTAGGGGTGAATGTATATGGTAAAAGGCCTAGTAAGTTTATGGTGATTAGGAATATTATTAGTGATGTTAATATAAGAGATCAGCTGTGTCCTTTGGTATTGATGGGGAGTATAAGCTGTTTAATGGAGGCACCAAAGAGTCAGGCTTGTGTGACTGTAAGCCGGTTGTTTAGTCAGTGGTTTGTTGGTTTGGGGAATAGAAGTCATGGGAGGAGTAGGGCTAGGCCTATTAATGGTAATCCAAAGAGGGTTGGGCTTAGGAATTGGTCAAAAAAGCTTAGGTTCATGGTCAATTTCAGGGTTGTATTTTTTCTTTTTGTGTGTTTTGTGGGGTTGGGCTATTTTGGTATTTAAAGTTGTTAACTTTAGATGTTAAGATTGTTAGGTAGATAATTCATGATGATAAGAAAATGGCAAATCATGGGCATGGGTTAAGTTGTGGCATATCATTAAGGGTGGTTGGTGGTCACCGATCTTTAGCTTAAAAGGCTATTGCTTACCCGTGAAAGCTTCTTAATGATGCTTCTAGTATTGATGAAGATCACTTTTGGAAGTGGCTTAGGGGTGCCGCTTCTACGACAATGGGCATGAAGCTATGATTTGCTCCGCAGATTTCTGAGCATTGTCCATAGAATACCCCCGGGCGAGATGCGATGAAGGTTGTTTGGTTAAGTCGGCCCGGAATTGCGTCTGTTTTTACGCCTATCGACGGGACTGCCCATGAGTGTAGGACATCTTCTGCTGAAATAAGTATTCGAATTGGGGACTCCATTGGTACTACTATTCGATTATCAACTTCTAATAATCGGAATTGGCCTGGGGCGAGGTCTTGGGTTGGTAGTATGTATGAGTCAAATACAAGGTCTTCATAGTTTGTAAATTCATAGCTTCAGTATCATTGGTGGCCGATGGCTTTAACTGTTAGGTGTGGGTCGCTAATTTCGTCTATTAGGTATAAGATTCGTAATGAGGGGAGGGCAATAACAATTAAAATGATAGCAGGCATGATTGTTCATACTATCTCAATTTCTTGGGCGTCTATAGCATTTGTGTTTGTTAGCTTTGTTGTCATTATTGTTGTAATAATATAAAGTACCAGTGTGCTAATTAAAAAAACGGCCATTAAGGCATGGTCGTGGAAGTGTAATAGTTCTTCTATAATCGGTGATGCGGCGTCTTGAAAACCTAGTTGTGACGGGTGGGCCATGTAAGATGTACAAGGTTTAAACTAATAATTAAGCCTTGACAAGGCTTTGTAATATATTTTACTAACATCTTGAAGAAGGTGGTAGATTGGTAATACGGCTGACTTGAAATCGGTTTAAGGGGGTTCGATTCCTTCCTTTCTTGTTAGTGGGTTCGGGCTTGTACAAATGATGGTTCCTCAAATGTGTGGTATGGCGGGGGGCATCCGTGTAGTCATTCAATATTTGTGGGTGTAAGTTCTGTAGTTATAACTTCTCGCTTAGATGCAAATGCCTCTCAAATGATAAATATTATTATAATTACGGCAACGAGCGAGATTAGTGACCCGATTGATGACACCGTATTTCATAGCGTATAAGCGTCTGGGTAGTCTGAGTATCGTCGTGGTATTCCAGCTAGGCCTAGGAAGTGTTGGGGGAAGAATGTGAGATTTACTCCAATAAATATTACCCCAAAGTGGATTTTAGATCATGTTGGGTGGAGGGTATAGCCTGAGAATAAGGGGAATCAATGAACGAACCCGCCTATAATTGCAAAAACGGCCCCCATAGATAATACGTAGTGGAAGTGGGCTACTACATAATATGTGTCGTGCAGGACAATATCTAGTGATGAGTTTGCTAAAACAATGCCTGTAAGGCCGCCGACCGTGAATAAGAAGATGAACCCAAGGGCTCAAAGTATTGGGGCGTCTCATTTAATTGAGCCCCCATGCATGGTTGCAAGCCAGCTAAAGACTTTTACGCCGGTTGGAATGGCAATGATTATAGTGGCGGATGTGAAGTAGGCCCGCGTGTCTACATTAAGGTCTACAGTGAATATATGGTGGGCTCATACAATAAATCCTAGTAGACCAATTGATATTATAGCTCAAACCATGCCCATATATCCGAAAGGCTCTTTTTTTGCTGAGTAATATGTGACAATGTGAGAGATTATGCCAAATCCGGGCAGGATTAGAATGTAGACTTCTGGGTGACCAAAGAATCAGAACAGGTGTTGGTAGAGCACAGGGTCCCCTCCTCCGGCCGGGTCAAAGAATGTTGTGTTTAGGTTACGGTCGGTTAGAAGCATAGTGATACCAGCAGCTAGTACAGGGAGGGAAAGTAGTAGAAGAATGGCCGTGATTAAAACCGACCACACAAAAAGGGGCGTTTGATATTGTGTCATTGATGGGGGTTTTATATTAATTGATGTGGTGATAAAGTTAATTGCACCGAGGATCGAAGATACCCCTGCGAGATGGAGGGAGAAGATGGTGAGGTCAACTGATGCTCCTGCGTGAGCAAGGTTACCAGCTAGCGGGGGGTACACAGTCCACCCGGTTCCCGCCCCCGCTTCTACACCTGATGAGGCAAGAAGGAGTAGGAATGATGGCGGAAGAAGTCAAAAGCTTATATTATTTATTCGGGGAAAGGCCATATCTGGGGCCCCAATTATTAATGGTAAGAGTCAGTTTCCAAATCCTCCGATTATTACTGGCATTACCATAAAAAAAATTATAACAAAGGCATGAGCTGTAACAATAACGTTATAGATTTGATCGTCGCCAAGTAGGGCACCTGGTTGGCTGAGTTCGGCTCGAATTAGGAGGCTTAGTGCCGTGCCAATTATACCAGCTCAGGCACCAAAGATTAGGTAGAGGGTGCCAATGTCTTTGTGGTTCGTGGAGAATAGTCATCGGGTGATTATCACTGGTAAAATGGCCGAAGTAGGTGCAAGATTGTAACCCTTGTTATAAAGGTTAAGCCCTTTTTTTACCAAGCCCTGTGATGTTTAGCATGTAAAATTGCAAATTTTAAAGAGCAGAGTTACTTCTGCCGGGGCTTCTCCCGCTTTTTTCCCCCCAACAAGCGGGAGAAGTAGACTAAAGCTTGTTGGATTGAGCGTTTAGCTGTTAACTAAAAGGTCGCGGGGTTAGAGCCTGCTAGTCTAGAAGGTCTTAGCTTAATTAAAGTGTCTGGGTTGCATTCAGAAGATGTGGGATAGGGTCCTGCAGGTCTTATCAAAGACTAGAAGGCTTTAACTTCTGCTTAAGACTTTGAAGGTCTTTGGTCTCATTATCCTAAGTCTTTAGTTTAGTATTGCTAGTAGTGTTGGTGTAATTGGTAATATTATTGTAGTTAGTGTAATTATTGTTGGTAGGATTTGTATTTGGTTGTGGGCTATTCGTCAGGTTATGTTGGAGTTTGAAGTGTTTGGTGTAGTAGTTAGTGAGATTGCATATGATAGTCGTAGGTAGAAGAATAGGCTTAGTAAAGCAGATATAGCTATTAGTGTGGATACGGCTCCTAGGTGTTGTTTGGTTATTTCTTGTAGGATGAGTCATTTTGGTAGGAATCCTGATGTTGGGGGCAGCCCTCCTAGGGCTATAAGTGTAATTATTATTGATGATGTTAGTAGGGGGGTTTTTAGTCAAGATGTTGAAAGTTTGTTAATATTTGTTGAATTTAGGGTTGTTATTATTAAGAATATTGATGATGTTAATATTAGGTAAATTATTAGGTTTAGGGTTGTTAAATTTGGGGAGAAAGATAGGATTAGTGTTATTCATCCGAGGTGGGCGATAGATGAGTATGCTATTATTTTTCGCATTTGTGTTTGGTTAAGGCCCCCCCACCCCCCAACAACTGTTGATAACGCGGCTATTGTAATTAGCAGGTTTGTGTTTAACTGATGGCCAGTTATAATTATTAAGGATATTGGGGCTAATTTTTGTCATGTTGCAAGGATTAGGCATGTTGTTAGGCTTAACCCTTGTATGACGTCTGGTAATCATAGATGAAATGGGGCGATTCCAAGTTTAATGGCTAGGGCAATTGTTAATATAAATGTTGATGTGTTGTCATTTATGGTAATAATTGTTCATTCTCCTGTAGCCCATGCGTTTGTGATGGTAGAAAATAAGATTAAGGCTGATGCGGTGGCCTGCGTTAGGAAGTATTTTGTGGCTGATTCTGTTGCTCGTGGGTGGTGTATTTTTGTTATTAGTGGGATAATTGCTAGTGTATTAATTTCTAGGCCCACTCATGCTAAGAATCAATGGGAGCTTGAGAGAGTTGTAATTGTTCCTACTGCCAGGCTCGATAGTAGGATTGATAGCGCATGTGGGTTCATTAGTAAAAGAAGGATTTTAACCAACATGTTTGGGGTATGGGCCCAAAAGCTTAGTTTAGCTTATTTTACTAGTAAAAAGTGGTGTAGTGGAAGCACGAGGGGTTTTGATCTCCTCAGGGTAGGTTCGAGTCCTATTTTTTTATATAGGAAATGAGAGGGTTTGAACCTCTATGTGTTACTCTATCAAAGTAAGCCCTATCTTTCGGGCACATGTCCTATAGTGCGGAGGGAATTCCGGATGTTAAAATTGGTAGTGAGATATGTATTAGTGTTAATCCAATTGTAATTGGTAGGAAGTTTTTTCAGATAAGGTGTATTAATTGATCATAGCGGAATCGTGGGTATGATGCTCGTACTCATAGAAATATAACTGATAGGGCGGATGCTTTTATTATTAGGTTAATTGTAAGTATTTCTGGTTGTAGGTGGTTAATTGTTGTTCCCAGAAATAAGATAGTTGAGAGGGCGTTTATTAGTAAGATATTTGAGTATTCTGCTAGAAAAAACAGTGCAAATGGTCCTCCAGCGTATTCTACATTAAAGCCTGAAACTAGTTCTGATTCTCCTTCTGTTAAATCAAATGGGGCTCGATTTGTTTCCGCTAGGGTTGAAATAAATCATATTGCCGCTATTGGTCAGGCTGGTATGACAAGTCATACTGATTCTTGCAGCGTGTTGAAGCTTATTAAGGTAAAGCTTCCTGTTATTAAAATAAGACATAGGAGAATAAGTCCTAGTGTTACCTCGTATGAGATGGTTTGTGCTACTGCGCGTAGCGCCCCGATCAGTGCGTATTTTGAGTTGGATGATCAGCCTGAGCCTAAGATTGAGTATACCGCCAAACTTGAGATGGCTAATAGGAACAATACCCCAAGGCTAAGATTTGATAGTATAAATGGCATTGGAAGAGGAATTCAGATTATTAGTGCTAGTGTTAGTGCTATTATAGGTATGATAATAAATAAGGTTTGTGAGGATGTAGATGGTCGGATGGGCTCTTTAATGAATAGTTTTACTCCGTCAGCGATTGGTTGTAATAGTCCTATTGGCCCTACGATGTTTGGGCCTTTGCGGAGTTGTATATATCCTAATACTTTTCGTTCGACCAGTGTGAGGAATGCTACTGCTAATAAAATAGGAATAATATATAGTAGTGGGTTGATGAGTATTTGTATGATGTGCATAGTTAAGAAGAGGAATTGAACCTCTGGGTGAAAGGGCTTAGGTCTTTTGCAATTACCGAGCTCTGCCATCTTAACTTTATCCTGTTCTAGGATGTGGTTTTGTGTGTGTGTTTTATTTGTTTTCAACTGTGTAAGAGCATTGTTTGTAATGGGCTCTATTTTTTCGGTCCTTTCGTACTAGAAAAAATTTTTTTATAGATAGAAACTGACCTGGATTACTCCGGTCTGAACTCAGATCACGTAGGACTTTAATCGTTGAACAAACGAACCTTTAATAGCGGCTGCACCATTTGGGTGTCCTGATCCAACATCGAGGTCGTAAACCCATTCGTCGATATGGACTCTTAGAAAGGATTGCGCTGTTATCCCTAGGGTAACTTGGTTCGTTGATCACTTAGTGGATCATTTATAATAAATATTTTAATTTTCGAAGTGTTATTCTAAATTGTTTATCTCGGAGGATTTTTTTTCTCCGCGGTCGCCCCAACCCAAAACTTGTATTATAGCTGTATGTTTATGATTTTTTTCCTGTTGGTTTAAATTATTATGGTAGTTAATAGTGTGTTTAAAGCTCCATAGGGTCTTCTCGTCTTATATATTTATTTCCGCTTCTGCACGAAAAGATAAATTTCATTGATTGGATTAAAGAGACAGTTGAACTTTCGTTTTGCCTTTCATACAGGTCTTTATTTAAAAGACAAGTGATTACGCTACCTTTGCACGGTCATGATACCGCGGCCGTTGAAATTAGTCACTGGGCAGGCGGGACCTCTTATACTTAATTGTTGGCAAGAGGCGATGTTTTTGGTAAACAGGCGAAGTTCACGGTTGCCGAGTTCCTTTTTAATCTTTTAATCTTTCTTTGATGCTCCTGTGTTGGGTTAACGGTTTGTTAAATGTGTGTTTCTTGGTTTGTGTCGTACTTGGTCGTTAATTATCAGTGATTGTTTCGTTCTGATTTACACGTGCATTCAGAGGGTGTGCTCTTATTACTCATTCTAGTATAAACTTATCTAATATGTAGATAGGCTTGATGTGTTGTGTGAATTTAGATTTTTTATAGGGATAATAAGGTTTATGTTAATTGGGCTTTGACGCTTTCTTGTGGTGGCTGCTTTTAGGCCTACACGGTTAAATACTTTTGTAAATATAATCTTTATTCATGTTGTAGGTTGTGTCCTTTATTAATAAAGCTGTACCTTTATTAATTAACTTTAAAGTGCTATTTTTATTTTTATTAATTAAAAAGCATTTTGAGCTGAACTAATATTCATTTCTCAAGCAACCAGCTATCACTAGGCTCGTTAGGTTTGTCGCCTCTACTCAAAAGTCATCCCACTCTTTTGCCACAGAGAAGGGTTGGCCCTGATTAGTGCTGCTTTTGAGTAGCTCGTCTAGTTTCGGGGGGGTTAACTTTATTTCTTTTTGTTAAGTTTTACTTACTAGACCATTATGCAAAAGGTACAAGGTTTAGTCTTTTCTTTTATTTGTTGTTGTGTTTCATTTTTATTTCATCTTTCCTTTGCAGTACTTTTTCTATTGCTCATGGTTGAAGTTTCTATCGCCTATACTACCTGATTAAATGGTTTGTTTTGTTTATTATTAGATGCTTAGTGTGTTGGCTAGAATTATAACTCAGCTCAACTCGGATTTAACGGGTGTATTCTTGGTGTAAGCAAGATGCTTTGTATTAAGCTATGCGCTGATGTCCCAAGTTCACCTTCCGGTAGACTTACCATGTTACGACTTGCCTCTTCTTTTTTATTTTTGGGCTTATGTATTTTTTTATGCTGTTTGAAGAGGGTGACGGGCGGTGTGTGCGCGCTCCATTGCCAGCTTAAAAAGAACGCTCTTTTTTCTTTTTACTGCTAAATCCTCCTTTGGAGTTTTATTTCATAAACTCTTTCGTGTTTTCTAGGTTAGAAAATGTAGCCCATTTCTTCCCATCTTATGTGCTACACCTTGACCTGACGTTTTTATGTTTGTAGTTGTGCCTGCTGTTTATCCTTTAAAGGGCGGGCTGGACGGTGGTATATAGGCTGTATTGGCAATAGATGGTGAGGTTTATCGGGGATTATCGATTATAGAACAGGCTCCTCTAGGTGGGTGTAGAGCACCGCCAAGTCCTTTGAGTTTTAAGCTGTTGCTCGTAGTGCTCTGGCGGATTGGTCAAAGTTTATAGTTAGGCATAGTGGGGTATCTAATCCCAGTTTGTCTCCTAACTGTCGTGGATTCAAGTTTATTTTTGTAGAACTTCTTTCGATGTTGTATTTGTTTATAACTATTGCGTGCGACAGCAGAGTTAGTTTTTAGTTCTATTTGTTGCTATCTCTAACCACCCTTTGGGCCGATTTTATTAACTTGAGTCTCTCGTATAACCGCGGTGGCTGGCACGAGATTTACCGACTCTATTTACTATCACTGGTTCAAGCTTGTTTCGCTTATTTTTCAATGTTTATCACTGCTGAGTTCCCTTGGGGGCGTGGCTTAACAAGATGTCTTCGGCAGAAATGGTGCCTGATATCCGCTCCTCATTTACTTATTGGTTGTAGAGGGCATTTTCACGGGGGTGCTGATACTTGCATGTGTAAGTGTAGTTAAAATTAATAGCAAGGCTAGGACCAAACCTTTGTGTTCATGAGATGTTTTAGAATCTATCTTAGCATCTTCAGTGCTATGCTTTGATGTAAGCTACATTAAC